CACTTTCAATAGGAATTTTTCTATAGAATTCCATATGCTTCTCGGGAGTACATGCGCAAATGGAATTTATTTCTTGTACAATACACAATCCAATTTTTATTAAAATTACCTTGACAAAAGACTTTTCCGATTAATCCTATCTCTCTTTCTGTCTCCGATTTTGTGTCATCTCAATCACTAAGACTAACCAATTTCAATTTGAAACATTCTATCTCATTCAAATTTCACGTTGAACTTTTCATATATGCGCCTTTAAACCCTTTGTAATAAAGAATGAAGACTCCTTTTTTCTTTCCCTCTTAATTTCTTATTTTAATAAGAAATTATTTTGTTTGTAATTTTTGTAAAGTTTAAAGTAAAAGTGCTATCAAAAAAAGAACAAACGCCCTAAAAAAAAATAATGAATTTGATAGAATATTCCATTTTTTGTACCAGGACTCCTCGTTTTCACACTTTTATTGTTTTGAGGGTTTTGTAACCAGTGGAAGTGGAAAGGGAAAAGTGAAACTTCATTAGATGATTGACTGTAGAAGGAAGACGGCGGGTTATGGAAAAAACGAATAAAAAAGAATGATAAATTCCATTTTTCTTTTTTGGATTCAGTATGGATAAAAGATCTTCCTATGTTATACTATTCAATTCGCGACGGCGAGTTGATATGATAGTTCAGATATTGTTATTCATGATATTAATCTGATTCAATATCATCAAGATGTAATTCATCCCATTGAATTAAAATTTACAGGTAAAATTTTTACCATCTCTATGGGATTAAATCCCGAGTTAATGCGAAGTAAAAAAACGATGAGATTATGGAAGTAAATATTCTCGCATTTATTGCTACTGCACTATTCATTCTAGTTCCTACTGCTTTTTTACTTATTATCTATGTAAAAACGGTCAGCCAAAATGATTAATTTGAATGAAACTTGACTTCTTAGGTCTTTATCAATATCAATGATTGAAAAATGAAAAGAAAACAAAAGGATTCCAATTTTGTTTCTTAACTGAAATGAGTAGGCTAGAATCAGCAATATTCGATAAGATTTGATAGTATGGTAGAAAGGTTAATATTAATCTTTCTACCATACTATCTATTAGATTAGTGTTTTTTTTTTTCGTGTAGGAAGTTGTACTATAACTTAAATAAAGATACAGACTTCATTTAATATCGATCAATCCACAATATGTATCTTCATAGATGTTATGTACATAGCGACCCCAATTCTATTTTTTTGCTACATATATTTCATCAATTTGGATTGATTCTGATCAATCCGAAATAATCGAAAGGCAACTTTTATCTTTATTTTACAGCTCGAATTCTTCGATTTCGGATTCTTTCAAATCGAAATTCCAGTACCTGCTAAAAGAATCAAAGAAATAAATAAAAGTAAAGTATGGTATATATTAATAAAAAACCAAGTTAGTAATCTTTTTTTTATCATTGCCAACCCAAGAAGTAAAGTAATTGAATTGATTGACTGGCGGATAGATGCTCGAAAGAGTTCTAGGGTATGGAAACTTCTTCGAATTTTGAAATGAAAAAGAAATAGTAAAGTAAACCTTATCCATTTTTAACACTTAAAACATAATATGAAATGAATCGATAAAGCACAAAAAAATCCATTTTCGAAAATAATAAAACAAGTGGTAAGTGCCTAATATGCAACTCTTTTGAGTCAAGATCTGATTATGTGTATATCTTGTTGAACAAGCACTATGTCTCTCTTCTTTCCTCTAGAAAGTGCGTAGCCGCTTAATATTCTACTAATATGAGAACGGCTTTCTCTTGGATTTTGATAAATAGTAAAACAAAAGGAGTCTGTTGTTTCCCATTGTCCTTATATAATTTAAATAGATAAGAGTCTGTTCGGCGAAATTTAAGAAAAATTCGAATTCGTTTGAAATAAATTTCCTATCGTCTATATCTCCTTTCGAAATAGCTGTTTTATTGACATTAAGATAAAAATATTATCTTTAAAAATACTTTGCGGAGCGATGTATAAAACAAATGATACAATACAGTTTTATTCCTCTAACTAAAATTAAGTAGTATTTCTAGAGTCCACTTCTTCCCCATACTACAAGTGAAAGAGAAAATGTAAAAACTACCATTAAAGCAGCCCAAGCGAGACTTACAATATCCATGTGAATTATGTCCCCTATTTCTATGAATATGAAGGAATTATTCCATTATTGTTTACTAATAATAGTGAAATCCATGGTACAGAGTCAAAAAAATTTCGAACTCTTAATTTAATGAACCACTCCAAGAGGAATGGAAGGAAATGGAGAGGTCTCGACAGCCCTTCCACTACTTACTAAGAACGAAAATCTTTCCTTGAATCCTAGACACAAGAATTTACAGAACTTTCCCTTTTGATAATCCCCAGATACTTAGAATCAAGTACGTATCAAGAGACCTTTTCTCCTTCCCTTTGGCTAGTCAATACAATAATCCGGGGAGTTATAGGTTATAACAGTCGATAAGGGATTT